TTGCTTGCTGCTTGCAGGCTCCTGATTCCTTCGCGCAAGCGCGTCTAACGACCCTTGTTGTGTTGGTCATGAGACGCCTTCGCTTCAGTCTGCGTTTTTCGGATAGCCGGGATCCGACGTTGATTTCCGATTTAAATGTCAGCTCCAGGTTTTGGGCGGCCCATCTGGTTAGTTTAGCTATCACTGCTGGAAGCCCCTGCGGTTGTTCGGCTGCGTACTCCCCGTCCGCGTATCTCACACTCCCAAAGCATATTTTTTATTTCATTTTCCTTTACAGCTTCGCATCCCCAGAGAGATACCCTGCATCTTTCTTTCTATCCATAGGTCGGCTTCGTGCAGATAGATGTTTGCTAGGGGATTTCATAAACCTTGAGGTATGCCCCCTTCCGGTGGTCTCTCGAGCCTTCTCTGTCTTTTCCATCCAGTGCGTCAGAAAATCTTCGTCTTCGATCTCTCTTCGCAACGCAAGTCTAACTGTTTCTCTGGGCATCTGTCTTTTAAGTCATTGATCTCATATCTATAAGCAGGGCGGTCTGCGTTCACTATTAAGCCTACGCCCGTCCTTTAAAGCCGCCCTTAGACTGTTCAACGGAACTCGTTGGCTCCGCCGGTCGGAACCCGGTTCGAGAACCTTCTCTCGTAGATTCCCTTCACCAAGTCATCGCCAGCAATCAGCTCTTATCCCTTGGTGTCAAAGGGCCAGTTGCTTTCTTTATCTCGCTTGCCGTTAGTCCGTCTAGCGTGGGGTCGGGTTAGACCGCTTGGGTTCTATTTTATAGTCTCGAAGGCAGTCAACGTATCAGCCATTCTTCTCCCATTAGACTTGTAAATCCTTTGGGCCAAGGCGCCTTCTCTCTTCCAGTTCTCTCCCTCTACTTTATTTTACAGGGGCGGAGAATACCACTCTATCAATAACAAGAAAAAAGTAGCAATTTAGTTTCAAATGGTTTGAGCTTGGAAGCAACCTGCTATCTATCGATAGGCGAGAACAGACTGCTATTGGCTGCTTCGCCTATCTATTCTATTATGGCCGGCTTGGAGACATCAGAGGAAGACCATCATCTTTATCCGGGTACGATCATAGCTTCATTCATTCGTTGAACCTTGGGGATAACCATTAGCATTGAGGTCAATCACCACACCACCTCTATCATACATACGACATTACACGACGCGAGAGTGCATGGTCAACACACACCTAAAGCGCCTACGTTCCGCTTGCAGCCAATACAACCACAACCTAACTTGCACGAGATTCAACAACCGAAGCTACTGGTAGTCCCGTCTTCAAACCTACTAGAATGTACCAAGGCGCAAAAACTTTTCTCGAATCATTTTCATTTTTTCTAAAAAAATTCGAGGTTTGAGCGTCTTCCCAGTGAAGGAGAGCCGTCTTCATGGGGCCTCAACGATCCCGGTGGCGATGCCCAAAGCGTGACGGACCAGGCGAGCGTAGTGAGGAGCTTGCTGTGGAGATAGGTCTCCGGTTCGTGAACCGAATGTCTCACCTGACGACTCCAGACGCATTTGAGTCCCGGAACCACAGCCATTCAACGGGATTCGAAATGCCAAGGCTCGAAGACCTCTGGGACATGGAACAGTACTTTAAGGCTGTTCGTGCCCCTTTTGACGACCAAGTCACAATGGCAACAATGTATCTCTCTGGGGATGCGAAGCTGTGGTGGCGGACGCGATATGAGGAGAGGGTGATTTATCAGAGCGAGATCGACGCCTGGGAGGGGGAGCTCAAGGGTGCTCGCAGTTACTGCCTGGGAACGTTGCATGGCTGGATAAAAACCTGATGAGGACCGGCACTGTTCGAGAAAATCAAAGCAGACCATGAGGGACTGACCCGAGCTATAGACAAAAGAAGGACTTTGATAGATAGAATAACGCACTCAGACATCAAAAAGAGGGCTACTTCACTATGAATGGTAACATATGAATTGAAGAAACTAATGCGACGTTGGATCGATGTAATTGAGAAGGAACGTAGATCATAGTTGTAGGGAAGTTTACTTGAAACGACTCGACCACTAACTCAGTCCCGCGGGCTCAAGAGACCTCGAAGGGATGCGAAGAATATTTGAAACCACTCTCGAACCATCACACGGATTCCGACCCAACTGCCCATGATATGGTAAGAACGGAATGGAAAGGCAAAAAAACGATTCTATGCGCAGACGTGAAAGCTATATCGATAGAAGCATTCTAGCCTATTTTTATTTAGAGAGGAACGATTCCCTCGTCTGAGAACCGCCATTCACGCACTATTCCTCCCAAAGCGATTGAGGCGCTAAACGCCCTAAACAAAAATGCAGAAGTGAGCGTACCCCAAGGCTCTCCCCTCTCCCCCTTTTTTAGCCAACCCCGTTTTTCACCTTGAATTGGTCAAAGCCAAAAATCTGATGAGAAAGGAGATCAGAAAGATACGCGGACGACTTGACTCTAGTATAGGTCGGATGTTTCCGTGAGCAGTAAGCAGCAGATCTCCCCTTAT